GCTCTGGGAGTAGTCGCTTCAATGGCATCTTTTATCTTGGTCGGAGGAACAATTACCAAACGTCTAGCATACCCTCACGCTTGGCGCCAATGGGTTTTTTATTTGAGAGAAAAAAGAAGACTATGCCTTCGCCATATGAAATATGAGTATTAAGTAAAAATAGCATGGCACTTTGAATTCGATATAAGAAAGTTTTTTTTCAAAACATTAGATTATGTATCGAGGGAGTAGTATGAGATAGGAGGTATTTCCGATTTTTTCTATCGGAGTTCAGCGTCACAAACTTTTTTTTTCACACTCTTTCATAACATAAATATTGTTAAGAGCCCGTCCCCGTGTGAAAAAAACAAGATTTTTTCTTTATTTAATCAGATCAAAAAGAAACTTTGGGATTGCTGAATCACAGACAAAAATAATAATATATAAAGCAACGGAGCCATCATAGTATTTTTGAACCCCTTCGAAAAGAAGGGTGGTACTTTGATCATTTACCGATCTGGATCTGGGTCTGATAGATCCTACAGTTTCTCTTTCCTTGATGGAAGGTAAAGGCCCATTTTCGTGTAGAGCCGTATGCAATGCACAAAAGATGCCCGTACGGTTGTTCAATTCTATCTTTTTTTCTTCTTTATCTTTCTTTTCTCTTCCCCTTCTGCTTATATGAGAAATATAGGAACCCTTTATTATGTTGTATCATCAGGGTAATGATCCATCAACCTGCTAGTGCTTTTTTTCGGGCACCAACGGGAGACTTTGTCCTGGAAATAGGAGCCATACTAGAAATGCGTGAAAGCATCACACGGGTTTATGCACAAAGAACGGGCAAGCCCTTCGCAATTCTATGGGCGGACATGGACAGAGATTTGTTTATGTCAGCAACAGAAGCAGAAGCTTATGGAATTGTTGATCTTGTAGTGCAATAGCCCGATTTCGAGCAAATTTGCGATTTGAGGTTTTATCTTCTTAACTGAGTTTAAGTTTAATAGAATATTAAATATAAGCAATTCATACTCATGCGGTTAGGGTCGATCTAAACCAGCCCATTATGTATATGATTCAACATGCCAACTATTAAACAACTTATTAGAAATACAAGACAGCCAATCAGAAATGTCACAAAATCCCCCGCCCTTCGGGGATGCCCTCAGCGTCGAGGAACGTGTACTAGGGTGTATGTGCGACTCGTTCAGATCATGAGCTGGGACAAAAGAAACCTATTTTTCCAGTATCAATGATCCACCCCTATGAATAGGATAGAATGTAAAAAGGATAGAATGTAAAAACGAATTCCATTCACTACCTAAAAACTAAAAATAAGAAAATCTATCATATCCCTCTATTGTGTATGAAATTTATGGTTTCCATTGGTGCAACCCCAATCATCTCAATTTAAGATTAAGATGAGAAGCAATTCTCCATTGGTAGCAAATGATTATCCATTAAGCGGAGGAAATCTTAGTTAAAAAACAGAAAGATTATGCTCCGTGCAAGAACGGACTAACATGGTCAGCTACCCAGCCAACCTTCCTAATAAAATACCGTTACTGTATAGGTAGATCTCGTTGTGAAAGACCTATTACTGGATAATTCATGGGTAGAGCCAAAGAATGTGAACTATACAAGTTACCAATAAGGTTGATTAAATTAAGTATTAAGGTAAAGGCTCCGGTGTATAGAGAAGACCTCACCGTTTAAGAAGTAACCATAGAAACGATGGAATCCACTATTTCTTTATCCATTTCTATTTATTTTTTATTGACTCTATTTTTGATACCTAATAGAATACAACTTCTTATTTCTAAGTGAAATGCCTAGAAAAAGAAAAAATTGTGGTTGGGAAGGTTATAGTAGCCAAAGCCATTGGAATTTTTAGTTTATACATTGGAAAATCTGTTTTGTTATTAATAGACTAGAAAAGGGACAAAGAATAACTGAAAGAAGGGAAATCCATTCGGTATTCGTCAAAGTTTCATTTATTCAATGACCAGAACTAAACGGGGATATACAGCTCGGAGACGTAGAACAAAAGTGCGTTCCTTTGTATCAGGCTTTCAAGGGGCTCATTCAAGACTTACTCGAACAATGAGTCAACAGGAAATAAGAGCTTTGGATTCGGCACATCGGGATAGGGATAGGAAAAAGATAAATTTCCGTCGTTTGTGGATCACTCGAATAAACGCAGTAATTCGCGAAATGTGGGTATCCTATAGTTATAGTAGATTAATACACGATCTGTACAAGAAACAGTTGTTTCTTAATCGTAAAATACTTGCACAAATAGCTATCTCAAATAAGAATTCCATTTCTATTATTTCTAACGAGATCATAAAAAAGGTAGATTGGAAAGAATCCGCAGGAATAATTTAAACAGAGTTCCCCGGAGAATGAACTCCGGGAGGGTAGAGTAAAAATGGATAATTGATAGAATATGATAAAATATGAGAAAGGAGTCAAAATGAATGAACACACTCAATAAAAAAAAGATTTCTTCTTCCCCAATTCTTTTTTTCTTACGACACGATAATCAAATGTAGATGCTCGAGTTTTTCGAGCAAAACCTCAATCTGCCTTTGAGTTCGGGTTGGAATTTTGATTCAAGTAAAGAAAGAGTAAGTCTATTTCTTCCTGGTTCTAAGACCCGTAGGTCTAGCGGTCGACTCGGTTCTTTTAAATTGTTTCTCATTATTTTTAAATTGTTTCTCATTATTTTTAAATCGTTTCTCATTATTTTTAAATTGTTTCTCATTATTTTTAAATTGCTTCTCGTTTTTTTTAAATCGTTTCTGATTATTTTTAAATCGTTTCTGATTATTTTTAAACCGTTTCTCCTTATTTTTAAATCGTTTCTCATTATTAAGAAAAGGTAACGAAGATAAAATACGAGCTTGTTTTATAGCAATAGTAATCAATCGTTGTTGTTTCAAGGTCAATCTATTCACTCGTCGAGATAAAATTTTTCCTTGTTCACTAATAAATCGACTAATTAAACTCATGTTTCTATACTCAATTCGATCCCCCGATTGGATTGGGGGCAAACGCCTACGAAAAGATCGCTTGGATTTCAGAAAGGGTCGCTTGGGTTTCAGAAAGGGTCGTTTGGATTTCAGAAAGGGTCGCTTGGATTTATACATGGTTTGCTTAGTTTATTCCTTATCCCCAAAATCCTATTTCGGTCGAATCTAAAATGAATTTGAATTTTAGAAAAGAAGAAATAAAGAGGATTTGGTTTGTTTATATTTATATATGTTATATATAATGTCATTTTTCCCCTTCCTTGAAAGGGTCACACGCAAGGTTCCATCTATTTCTTTATCTCCCCATGAATCGTATGTTTGTAACAATAGGAACAGAATTTTCTCAATTCCAATCGATTGGGCGTATTGTGCTGGTTCTTTTGAGTCATATATCTGGAAATGCCCGTTGATACCTTATTAACATCGTTTCGGACACAACTGGTACATTCCAAAATAACCGTTATTCGGACATCTTTACTCTTGGCCATGAACCTCCCTTGGACTTTTGATTGACTCAACGCTTCTATTTTCAATCCGAAACGAAGAAGAAGAAGAAAGGAAAGAAAAAATAGAAGTGACTAATTTGAAATTCAATTATGAAAGATTTCGCTGCAATCAATATCAATACTCAATTATAGTGAATAATATACAACTACTGAAAAACTATCTTTCAAACCAGAGTACAATAAGAATATTTCATTATTGAATTCAAACTTGAATTCGAGTCTCGCAGTTGGCGAATCCACTTTTATTCTTTCTCTTTCCTCCCTTATTCTAAACAAACAAAAAAGGGAAAAAAGAGAAAAGAGGAAGAGAAAATCACAGCTATTTAATTATAGCTCTAATCTTCGTTATTCCTTCCGATGTCAATAACTAGAATGAAAAAAAGGGGAATGTCAGCGCATCCGGGAAAAAACGATTAATCTCTATCAATAGACCTGCTAAAGACCCGAACCATAAAGTACTTAGTACCGGTGCCACGGAGAGATATGTTTTTAGATCTCGCATTGAAAAACCTCCTTCTTTTATTTATTCGAATACATATTTTATTGGAGTAGATAATAGTAATACATATATGATCAGATGCATATGAGGTTAAGGACCACTTATAGTTATAGTTGTCCACCGAATTCCTAATCCAAATGGAAGGGTACAGTGATCCGGTAAATAAGATTTTTTTCTTAAAACGGAAAAAATGCATCCCCAAGCATTCCCGAAAAAGACTCGTTTATTTTTACGATGGATTCCATTCCGTATTTCATATGTATATAAGTCTTTTACTATTATATAGATAATATAGATATTATCTATCTAATATATTCCATATTCTTTCTATATATATTCAATTTGAAATTAAATGAGACCAAAAAGACGAAATGGCCAGATAAATTGTATATAGCAACGGGGGAGCAATATGGAAAACAAGACAGAAATTCTCTACAATGACATTATAGACCAAGGGAAGGGATGTGGCGCAGCTTGGTAGCGCGTTTGTTTTGGGTACAAAATGTCACAGGTTCAAATCCTGTCATCCCTACCTATTACTTCTCCTTTGAGCAGTAAGGAGGGATTAATTGAGATCAATTCAAATTGGGCATCTATAATCTTTTCTTTCATTTTTATCATACTATTTTTATCCTACTATAGAGTCATAGAAGATGTATTGGAGTTACAAAAAAATCCTTTCGTTCCAGTCTTCTCTTTTCTGATAAGAAAGCGCTCTTAGTTCAGTTCGGTAGAACGCGGGTCTCCAAAACCCGATGTCGTAGGTTCAAATCCTACAGAGCGTGATTCCGTTCTTCTTAGATCAAATTAGACCGAAACGGCTTTACTAACTTGAGCAGCAATCTGAATTTGACCTCCTGTGTATTAAAGAAAGGAGGAGGTCAATCAAAATGTGAAAGAGATGTTAATTAATCAAAGGTCCAACTGATCGCCACGCCTGTATTGTAAATATGCAGTTACGAATAATCCAGCTAAAGTAAT